TTTTNTTTTTCTTTTAGAGTATGGAAACTAAAAAAAATTTTGTTTACTAAATAAATAAAAAAAAAAAAAATGATACTTTTTGAAAAAGAAAAAACTTAACTTCAGAAAGAAAGTTCAAAGAAAAAAGAATAAACAAGGTTTTACCTTTAATTTTAGTTTTAGCACGTTTATTCTTTCATTTTTGGGATGGGGAAAACAAGAATCCCCATCGACCCTAAACAAAAAGTTTGTTCTTCATTTTTATTTGATTATATATTTTATTCTAAAATTTCATTCTAATTCTATAAATATAAATATAGAAAATCTAGTAATAAATTCTTTATTCAAAATGAATAAGTTATTAAAATTATAAAATTAGTTGATAAAGTTGAAAACTATTTTTTTTTTAATTGTCTTAAACTATTATCTCCCTAAATTTATATTACCATATATAATATATCTTTACCCCCTACTCCTTTTAACCCAATTTTAAAAGTTTCTTTCTTCTTATCTTAATATTTTTTTTTATCTTCTTTAGTTTTAGGTGGATTTTTTATATAAGGAATCCTCCACTAATTTGAAGTGATAAAAAAAAAGGATTCCATGTGGAGACTAGAATATTAATAAAAATATCTATAAATTTAGAAAAGATTTATTGAATTATGGTATAATGGAAATTCTGATATAAATAATAACTTTATTATTCTATTTATTATTATATTTAATATATTTAAATATATTATTAAATATTTGTTAGATTGTATAATCTATTTCCTCAATACTTAATAATACCTAATTAAATTAAATAAGTTTTCTAAATCGTAAGAGAAATTCTTTACACAATAACAACTCTAACAATTAATACAAAGCTATAAAAATATTTCGATAAATTTTTAGAGTGTAATACTTAGACATAATGCTAAAACTGTAAGCGATACAAATATACAATTTTTTTTTTACTTAAATTTTTTTATACAATTTTTTATTTTGTAAAAAATATTACATTGAATTGATTCTTTCAATCTCGACGATTGAATCAAAATAAGTTATTATGATTTCGAGAAAGCCGCTATGGTGAAATCGGTAGACACGCTGCTCTTAGGAAGCAGTGCTAGAGCATCTCGGTTCGAATCCGAGTAGCGGCATGGCACCTTATATTAATATTATAAAAAAAGTAAGGTATTATAAAAGAATAAGAACTATAATATAATGAATTCAGATCCTCATTTCTATTCTTATAATTGATAGATCCCCCCCTTTATTTTTATGATATTTTCAACTGTAGAACATATATTAACTCATATATCCCTTTCAGTCGTTTCAATTGTAATTACAATTCTTTTGATAACCTTATTAGTTGATGAAATCGTAGGACTATATGCTTCCGTAGAAAAAGGAATGATAGCTACTTTTTTTTTTATAACTGGATTATTAGTTACTCATTGGATTTATTTAAGACATTTACCATTAAGTGATTTATATGAATCATTACTATTTCTTTCATGGAGTTTTTCCCTTATTCATATGCTTACATATTTCAAAAAAAAAAAAACTATTTAAATTTTAGTTCAATAACCGTGCCAAGTATTATTTTTACCCAAGGTTTTTCTACTTCAATATTTTTAACTTACATGCATCAATCCGAAATATTAGTCCCGGCTCTTCAATCTCATTGGTTAATGATGCATGTAAGTATGATGATATTGGGTTATGCATCTCTTTTATGTGGATCATTATTTTCATTAGCTCTTGTAGTCATTACATTTCAAAAATTCATAAGAATTTTTGCTAAAAACAGTCATTTTTTAAATAAGTCATTTTCCTTGGGTGAGATCCAATACATGAACGACGGAAACAATGTTTTAAAAAACACTTATTTATTTTATTCTAATAATTATTACAAGTCTCAATTGATTCATCAATTAGATCATTGGAGTTATCGTACTATTAGTATAGGGTTTATATTTTTAAGCACAGGTATTCTTTCGGGAGCAGTATGGGCTAATGAGGCATGGGGATCATATTGGAATTGGGATCCAAAGGAAACGTGGGCATTTATTACTTGGACCATATTCGCAATTTATTTACATATTAGAACAAATAAAAATTTTGAAAGTGTAAATTCTGCAATTGTGGCTTCTATGGGTTTTCTTATAATTTGGATATGTTATTTTGGGGTCAATTTATTAGGGATAGGTCTACATAGTTATGGTTCATTTACATTAAACATCTAGTTGAATTGAAGAAAGGACCTAACGAATCTAAATATAGAACAGTATATATATATAAACAAATTGGTATAAATAATGGAGAAAGAGAACCATTTGAATCAAGTAATGTAGTGATTCAAATGGTTCTCAGAAAATCCAAATGTATATGGTTGCAAGTCCAATTCATTTTTTTTTTTTTTTTCACTTATTTTCTACAACAAATTCCTTTTTAAATCATTATTATTGCAATATTGTATTACTGATTTATTTATTTATTTTTATGAAAGAAAATTATCTATAAAAAAAATTAGCTAAAATAGCTTCAACTTTATCAACTGATAGTGATAAAACAAAATCTGGATAAATACCAATACCTATTATAGGCAAAAGGATAGATATCGAAACAAACAACTCTCGCGGTCCTGAATCAAAAAAAGAATAATTTTGAACATTAAAAAGTTTGTATCCATAGAACATCTGGCGTAACATGGATAATAAATAAAGAGGAGTTAATATCATTCCAATTGCCATTACAAAAAGAATTAATATTTTTGTCATTAAAAGATATTTTTGGCTGGTAATAATTCCAAAAAAGACTATTAGTTCTGCAACAAAACCACTCATTCCCGGTAATGCAAGGGAAGCCATCGATAAAATACTAAAAGTCGTAAATATTTTACGAATTGGTATAGCCATTCCTCCCATATCGTCAAGATAAACAAGACGTATTCTATCATAACCTGTTCCCGCTAAGAAAAAAAGCCCAGTACCAATAAATCCATGAGAAATTATTTGTAAAATAGATCCATTGAGTCCCGCATCGCTTATAGATCCAATTCCTATAATTATAAAACCCATATGAGATACGGAAGAATAAGCTATTCTTTTTTTTAAATTACGTTGACCAGGAGATGTTAAAGCTGCATAGATTATTTGAATTATCCCTATTATGATCAACCAGGGAGAAAATATAGAATGAGCGTAGGGTAATAATTCCATATTGATCCGAATTAATCCATATGCTCCCATTTTTAATAAGATTCCGGCTAGAAGCATACAAGTACTGTAATGTGCCTCTCCATGTGTGTCTGGTAACCATGTATGTAAGGGTATAATCGGTGATTTGACAGCAAAAACAATAAGAAATCCAATATAAAATATTATTTCCAATGCGACAGGATACGATTGATTAGCTGATGTTTCAAAATTGAATGTTGGTTCATTAGAACCATATAAACCAATACTCAGAACTCCCATTAACAAAAAAATGGAACTCCCTGCAGTGTACAAAATAAATTTTGTAGCTGAATACAAACGTTTCTTGCCTCCCCACATCGATAGAAGTAAATAAACAGGAATTAATTCGAATTCCCACATGAGAAAAAAAAGTAAAAGATCGCGAGAAGAAAATGATCCGATTTGACCGCTATACATAGTTAACATTAGGAAATGGAATAATCGAGAATTCCGCGTAACTGGCCAAGCCGCTAAAGTAGCTAAAGTGGTGATAAACCCCGTCAGTAAAATGGGTCCTATAGAAAGACCATCTATTCCCAATCTCCAGTAAAAATGCAAAAAATGGATCCATTTATAATCCTCTTTCAATTGAATTAATTGATCGTCAAATTCAAAATGATAACAAAATGTATAGGTTGTTATAAGGAGTTCTAAAAAGCATATACATATAGTATACCATCTAATTACCTTATTTCCTTTATGAGGGAGAAAGAAAAGTAGGGAACCTAAAAATATTGGCAAAACTATAACTATTGTTAACCAAGGAAAATAATTCGTAGTAAAAACAAGATACACTTGGACTAGAACAACTCGTGCTCGAAAATAAATATATTTATTTTATAGCACAAGTTGTTGTCAGTAAAAAAAAATAAAATGTATTCAAGTATGGTTTTCTCGCATGTATCAATAAGCTAGACCCATGCTTCGAGTTGTTTCATGCCATAAATAAACTCGAACACTCAAGAAATCCGTTGGACAAGCGGATTCACATCTCTTACAACCAACACAGTCTTCTGTTCTTGGAGCAGAAGCAATTTGCTTAGCTTTACATCCGTCCCAAGGTATCATTTCTAATACATCTGTCGGGCAAGCTCGGACACATTGAGTACACCCTATACATGTATCATAAATCTTTACTGAATGTGACATTGGATCTATAAATTTTTGAACATCATCAATTTTCGATCTAGTAATAAAGCTTTAAATTAATCATTATTTAGATACCAGATGAATCAATAATTTATTATAATTTATCTAATCAATCTAAACTTCCTATGAGATGGAATGATGCGATAGGGCCAAGATACTTTAATTTCTTACGTTTTTGTCATATATTATGTATCCTATTCTACGGATAAACAGATAATTCAACTTGATGAATATCATCATTTATCTAATAAAGACTACTTATTTAACAAATTCGATTGATTAATACGAGTTGATTTTCTGTTACGATAAATTGACGAAACAATAGCTGGTCCAATAGCTGCTTCAGCGGCTGCAATAGCTATACAAAAAATGGAGAAAATATTACCTTTTAATTGACGACTATCAAAAAAATCACAAAATGTTACCAAATTTATATTAACCGCATTCAGGATCAGTTCAAGACACATAAGGGCTCTAACCATATTTCGGCTTGTGATCAATCCATAGATACCAATACAAAATAAATAGGCACTTACAACAAGTACATGTTCGAGCATCATTGACCAACTCCTTATCAATTTCGATTGATTTCAATATAAGTAACAATTTTTTAGATTCAATTCGATTAAAAAAAAAAAGTACAGAACAAGGGAAATCTACTGGTAATAGATCGAATAAAAAAAAAGAATTTAGATAGAAACAATTTTCAAAAATATACTTAATTAAAGTTAAAGTAAAGGGTATGGGTGTGATAACCTAGAATAAAATTTTATTTAGTATTTAGATTGCAGTTGCTAGTTCTAAAGATTAATTACTGGCGAGCCACGACAATTGCACCTACCAAAGCAGCTAAAAGAATTATTGAAATGAGTTCAAATGGAAGAAAAAAATCTGTTGATAAATGAATTCCGATTTGTTGACTAGTACTTATCAAATCTTGCTCTAGAATCTGATTTGATCTTGTAGTCCAAATAATCCCATACCATGACGTATCTAGAATAGTATTCATTAGTGAAACAAAAATACTTGTACAAACCAGCAAAGTAACTCCACTTCCAATGGTCCAAAGATTAAAATCTTTGGAATATTCTGAACCCTTCATAAACATCACAGCAAATAGGATTAAAACATTTATAGCTCCCACATAAATAAGGAGTTGCGCAGCAGCTACAAAATGGGAGTTTGATAAAATATAAAAAAAAGATATACAAACAAGAACCAGTCCCAATGAAAAAGCAGCATAAATTGAGTTGGTAAGTAATACGACACCCATACTTCCTAATATAAGACCCAATCCCAACAAGACTAAAAGAAAATCATGTATCGGTCCAGGCAAATCCATTATATGTACAATAATAAATAAAAAAATAGAAATATTTTTCATAAACTTATTGATTCGACCAGGAAAAAAAATTGTTGATCAATTCGTAATTTAATCTGAAAGGTTGTGAATTAATGTATGTATTTTTTTTTGATTCACTTTTTTTTTTTTATGAAAGAGTATTTCGAAATTATGTATTTTGAAATAATTCCAGATATTATTAATATCTTTTTTTTTTCAATTATTAATATATTTTCAATCAAAAAAAAGTTACAATTCTAATTAATCAAAAATTTAGATTTTTTGTTAGTGACCAAACAAACAAAACGAAAGAAACCCGATTCCTTTAAATTAAAACAGAAACTTAGTAATTTCCAATTACTATTTAATCAAGGAATTTACTTCTTTTTTTATTGGAATTTCAGGAAAATTGGAAATTGTTCGAATTGTAGAATCGTGAACTACTGACATTGGTAAACGACCCAAAGCAATTTGATTATAATTCAATTCATGACGATCATAAGTAGAAAGTTCATATTCTTCTGTCATGGATAAACAATTTGTTGGACAATATTCAACGCAGTTACCACAAAATATACAGATTCCGAAATCAATACTGTAATTAAGCAATTGTTTCTTTCGAATAGAAGTTTCCAATTTCCAATCAACAACGGGTAGATCTATAGGACATACACGAACACATACTTCACAAGAAATACATTTATCAAATTCAAAATGGATTCGACCGCGGAAACGCTCGGATGTAATTAATTTTTCGTAAGGATATTGAATAGTTACAGGCAAACGATTTGCGTGGGATAAAGTAATCATGAAACTTTGACCAATATATCTTGCAGCTCGTACTGTTTGTTGACCATAATTCATAAACCCAGTTATCATAGGGAGCATATTTTAATATCTATGAATAATTTGATGTTTGTTTCTTTCTCTTGGTTGAGACAAGTCGTGAATATAAAACATTGTATTCCTTTATAGTGAAAAAAGTTCGAACGAAGTTGTTAATAATAAATTACCGAGAGAAATAGGTAAAAGAAATTTCCATCCAAGATTTAATAATTGATCCATTCTTAGTCTGGGTAAAGTCCATCTTGTTGTTATAGAAATGAACAAGAATAAATAAGTTTTAACTAATGTAATAAAGATACCAATTGTCATTACAAAGAGTCCACCTGCTTTATTTGTTTCAAAAAGTGCAGAATTAAATATGTACGGAATAGATATATCCCAACCGCCCAAATAAAGAACTGTTACTAATAATGAAGAAACTAATAGATTTAGATAGGAAGCAACGTAAAATAAACCAAATCTTATACCCGAATATTCAGTTTGATAACCCGCTACTAATTCTTCCTCTGCTTCTGGTAAATCAAAAGGTAATCTTTCACATTCTGCTAAGGAAGAAATTAAAAAAATCATAAACCCTATAGGTTGACGCCACAAATTCCACCCCCAAAAACCATATTTTGATTGGGCTTCAACTATATCAACTGTACTTGAACTGTTAGATAATTATAGTCGCCAATAACATTACTGTTCTCATCGCTATTACAGAACCGTACATGAGATTTTCACCTCATACGGCTCCTCAAAAGATATAAAAAAATTTAAGAAGTTGGTCGATATTATTTATCTTGATATGTATGTTTTGTCGGATAGTATAGTATCCAAATCTACTTATCGTGTATTCAAAAATTAAATCAATGGAATTCTGTCTGTTTTAGTTTTATTTGAATAATAAATAAAATTTTCTTTTTTATTAAAAATAAAAAAGAAAATAATAAATAAAAAAATGACTTCTGAATTGATCTCATCCTCTTTAAAAATTACAATTTTTCTTCGTTGAGTAATAACTTAATTCTTCACTAAAATACCTTTTTTAGAAATACAAATAATTCAGCGGTTTTAATTACGAAAACGAAATAACCATTCCATTAGTTCGTCAATTCTGACACGAATTTTACCTTTATGAATATGGATATGAGAAAGAAAATGAATATTGGAATAGCAAGGAGATAAGAAAGAAAAAAAAAAGATATCTTTTTTTGTACTTGTATTCTTTCTTTTTTTTTTTTTCGTTCCTATTCTTGTTTCTCAGAAAAAAAGGGGGTAACTTATGAAATAAGAGATTATTTCGTTTTCGATAGTCATTTAGTTAATGGGTAGATAGAAGCATATTCTGGATCGGAATCGTGGGGAGTACTGCCTGATCATTTCTACGAATTTAAAGCCCCAATTAGTATTCTTTTTTTTTATTATCCATTTTGAAAAAATGTTTATCTTCTCGTATTTTGGATAATTTTGAAAATCTCTATTACTAATCCTTTGCATATTTTGGTGTTTCTAACCATCCACTCATTTTTGTTCAATCGCTCATATTATGGTAATCGATGTATACTAGTACATACAAATAATAGTGAAAATTCACTAGGGTTGATCTTTTTTTTGAGTCCGCTTCAAGATGGGATAATTAATTAACCAATCTTGGGATAAAAGTTCTCTTTTTATTATGTTTATTTCCGCTTAACTCTTATACCTAGAAAATGAGACTCAATATTTTTACTGCGAATTCTTTTTTCTATAAGCTGTTTTATTTCACTCATATAACTATCTAATTTAGTTCATTAATATAAATAATGAATAGAAAACTATTTAACTCTTAAAAAATAGGAGAAGTTTATGTTTTAACGACTCGCACGTAGAGATATTGATAATACACATAGAGTTAATGGTATTTCATAACTAATCGATTGAGCAGCAGCTCGTAGACCACCTAAAAAAGAATATTTATTATTTGAACCATATCCTGAGATAAGAAGTCCAATAGGAGCAATACTTGAAATGACAATCCATAAAAAAACACCAATATTGAGATCGGCTAAAACAAGGCGATAACCAAAAGGAATTACTGAATAACTTAATAGAATTGATATAACTGCTATGGATGGTCCGATACTGAATAAACGAGTATCCCCCCTAGATGGAAGAAGATTTTCTTTTAAAAGCAATTTTGTACCATCTGCTAAAGCTTGAAGAACTCCCAAAGGGCCAGCATATTCAGGTCCAATACGTTGTTGTATCCCTGCGGATATTTCTCTTTCTAACCATACAATTACCAGTACACCTATTGTGATTCCAAATATAGGAGTAAAAATAGGGACAAGCACCCATAAAATTTCATAGACCTCTTTTAAGGATTCCAATCTTGAAAAAGAATTGATATCTTGTACATTTGTTGTATTAATTATCATTTTAACGGTCAACTTCTCCCATAATGATATCTATACTACCTAGTATTGTCATAATATCGGCCAATTTCATTCTTTTAACTAACTGAGGAAGAATTTGCAAATTGATAAAACCTGGTGGTCGAATTTTCCATCTCCAAGGAAAACTACCCTGATCCCCTATCAGAAAAATTCCCAATTCCCCTTTTGGAGCTTCGACTCTCACATAAAGTTCTTGTTTCGGCAACTCAAAAGTAGGCGAAGGTTTTTTACTAATGAATCTATATTCAAAATCATTCCATTGCGGATACCTTTCTCTATCAAAACATCGGCTTTCTAAATTTTCATAAGGTCCCCCTGGAATTTTTTCCAAAGCCTGTTGAATAATTTTTATGGATTCCGTCATTTCACCAAGTCTAACTAAATAACGAGCTAATGAATCTCCTTCTTTTTGCCATTGAACTTCCCAATCAAATTCGTCATAACACTCATAATGATCAACTTTACGAAGATCCCATTGTATTCCTGAAGCTCGCAGCATTGGTCCTGACAAACCCCAATTTATTACTTCTTCTCCACCAATAATGCCTACGCCCTCAACTCGTTCTAAAAAAATAGGATTTTTTGTAATAAGTTTTTGATATTCAGCAACTTCTGTCAAAAAATAATCGCAGAAATCCAAACATTTATCTATCCAGCCATGAGGTAGATCAGCCGTGACTCCCCCGATACGAAAAAAATTATGCATCATTCTCATTCCGGTGGCAGCTTCGAATAGATCATAAACAAATTCTCTTTCTCTGAAAATATAGAAGAAAGGAGTCTGCGCGCCAATATCGGCCATAAAAGGGCCAAGCCATAACAGATGAGAAGCTATACGGCTTAACTCCAACATAATAACTCTGATATAGCTGGCTCTTTTAGGTACTTGAATATTTACCAACTGTTCTGGTCCATTTATGGTTATTGCTTCTGTGAACATAGTAGCTAAATAATCCCAACGTGTTACATAAGGTAGATATTGTATAATTGTTCGGTTTTCTGCAATTTTTTCCATTCCTCTATGTAAATAACCCAATATTGGTTCACAGTCAATAACGTCTTCACCGTCTAAAGTGACGATGAGTCGAAGAACACCGTGCATTGATGGGTGGTGGGGGCCCATATTGACTAGCATGAGGTCTTTTCTTGTAGCTGGTCCAGTCATAAGTTTTTCCTCGATTCATTTTTACATGAATTGCCGAAAACACAAAAAAGTTGATTAAAATTGAATATCTAACAAAATTCAATATCTAATAAATCAAATAATTAAAAATTTATTTTCAAATTAACGAGTTTTTGACTCCCGAATATCCAATTGCTTAATTAATTCTTTAAAATGTATTCTATTTTTCTTTGACAAATAACACAGTAACCTTTGGCGTTTTCCCAGAATTTTACGTAGACCTCTTTGAGATAAATAGTCTTTTTTGTGCAATTCCAAATGTGAAGTAAGTCTTCGTATCTTATTCGTGAAACTTAATACTTGAAATTCAACAGACCCCTTTTTTTCTTCTTTGGAAATAACTGAAATCAATGTGTTTTTTATCATAAAAAAATTCCTTATAGTTTTTTTTAGACTTTAGATATTATATATATATATTTTATTTATTGATGAGTAATAATATACAATTAGCATTGTCACTGATTTAAATTTTGTTTTGTATTTCAACAAATTTATATTTTTCTTTTTTGTCAAATAAAATACATTATTAATTAATACTCAATTCCTTTTTGAAAATGGAATTAGGATATAAATAAAAAAAGGATAGTATATTTTTACACGCACAAAAAATAGTTAGATTGAAAAAAAAAATTTCAATAATAAAATTTTATTGATTCATTTGTACATTTACATTGAATTAAAGTCATATTATGTATCAAAACGTAAGATAACGGAGATGTTTATTTTTTTTTCTTCAGATACTAAATATAGTACACATATTGTAAAAATGTCGCATTAACGAATTTGCAATTGTAGATACAGATATATTCTTACCATACTAAAACGACTGCCATTATTTGTATCAAACCAATAACGATTCATACAAGCTAAATCTTCTAATCGATAATTGGGCCAAAGAAAGAGTTTTAATTTCATTAGTTTATTATTATATCTATCAAGATGTTTACTTTTATCTAAAACGTGAACACGATTTTTAACTCTATTTGGATTATAAAATGTTTTATTTCTATGGATATTTTTTTCATTCTTAGAATTGAAACAACTTAGAATTCTAAACTCTCTACAAACTGTAGAGGATAAAATATTTTCAGGAACAAGGAAATCATCATTTTTTTTACATCTATTTTCAGTCCTTTTTTGATGTATTGCAATGGGTTCATCAAAACTATTCTTATCCGCATAGCCTTTTTCTTCGTATCTTTGAAATTTATTTTTATGAACTAATGAAAGACCTATAGTTTGATACATAATAAATTGTCCGTTGTTTTTTACCGATAGACGAACTGGTTCGATAGTCAATATTCCATTTTCCATCAATTTTGGAAGAGTTAAATCCTTCTGAATTATAAGAATATCCAGACAAATTTCTCTCCTTTGAAGAGAGGATATCGTAATTTCTCTTGGCTTTATTAGTCCAAGCAGGAGACAATATACGTTTATGTTATTGATCATTCTTTGAGTTACGAAATTCTTCCATTTTAAGTGAAAACACAAATATTTTGTTAGTAAGAAATCAAGTTCTACTTCTTCTTCTGTATTTATCTTGTAGTGCTTTTTATTTCTATTCAGATCTGATTCTGCATACTCTTCTTGAACATATTTTTCTTGGTTTGACATAGTTGATTCAAAATACTCTTGATCCGCTTCAAGAATTTGTTCATTTGATGATATAAAAATATCTTTTTTTTTATTTCCAATCATATTATAAAAAATGAATTTAATTGGTATGATCCACGGGTTAATCCTATATGCATTATAAAGTTTGACAATTTCTGGGAAAAACCAAAGTTCAAAATTCGATCTGGAACAACTTAATATTTCTTCATTCATTCCCATCCAATCAAAAAAAGCGTTCTTATCAATTTTATCAATTAGTTTATAATTATAAAACCCAGGTTTAGTATTTTTTTTACTGTTGGTAACAGCCTCAATATTGATCCAGGCCGATATTGAGGCCTTCTTTTTAAGATAAAAATGTAGAATTCTACAATCAAAAAATTTTCTATCCGAATTTTTATTAATATTTATAATATTATCTTCTACTAGATAATTATTGATAGGGATACATTCTAGCATATCAAATAATTTTTTTTGATCATTATTGTAAATATAATACATTTTTTTCTTATTATTTACTTGTACTGGTAATCCATAAATATATGAATCTTTTTTATCTTCGTAATTAATAGATTTATATGATAAGAGATTATATATATATTCTTTTTGTAAATTATCTTTTTGATTGGGTAATGTGTAGGATGTTTCAAAATAATTTTTTTTTTTATACTGAATTGAGCGGTTTTTTTCATAGGAATCATATTTTGTTAAAGACGTATTTTTGAACATACGACCTTGATTGACTCTATTTCGAAATTTTTTTGGTATTAATCTGGACCATTTAATCGGATATAAATCGTATTTATAATGACCTTGTAACCCGTTTTTCCATTGATTCATTCCAGGATTTTTAAAATCCTTTTGTTTAAATTCAGAATGAAATATTCTTTCGACTTCAACAAAATAATCTTTTATTTCATTCTTAAGAAAAATGGATGTTCCGTGATATTGAAAGATGGATCTTAACTTAGATAAGTTAATAACTTCGGTTTGTGATATTTTGTAAAATACATATGCTTGAGACAAGTATGATAAATCAAAAAAAATATTTGTATTCTTATTATTAATATAAAAAACTGATTTTTTTATAGTTTCAATAAAGTGAGTTATATTTTGATTTGTTTTATCAATTATTTCTTGATTTTCTTCATTATTGGAAATGTATTTTTTTATTTTTTTTTTTATTGATTCAATCAAAAGTTGTGCATTAATTCTGGGGATATGAATCATCCCTAAAAAGATATATATATATATCTTTTCATTCAAAATTTTGATAAAATGGTGGAATTTACGAATTAATTCAACATTTTTTTTTTTTAAAATTTTCCATTTTATGGGGGCAGATTGTAATCTTTTATGATCATAACTTATTTTGTTAGGACTAATATTTTTCTTTGAAGTTCTAAATTCTTTTTTTTTTTCTTTTATATTTATAATTGTGTCTGTTTTATTTATTAATGTTTTTTTTATATCAATTAGATCTTTCATTTCTTGTTCTCTCAATGAATCATTTGTCCAATGAATAGATCGAAGGCGAATGGACAATTCATCAATTATTTGATTACTAATTCTCAAATTTTTTTCTTTTTTAGCTTCATTCGACCGGTCTATTGGTATTTCTTTATTTATCACTTTTTTATTTAAATTCGGTATCTTTGATAATTTTTTTAGTAGTTCTTTTAGAAAAAGCAAGTTTGTTCTTTCTTTTAAAAATTTGAGAATTTTAAAACGCTTCTTTTTCCATTTTTTTATTTTTTTTTTAAGTTCTTGAAAAATGGGTTCAAAAAATAAAAGTTGTTTTCGGGGAGAACTAAAAGGTAATTCAACTTCCATTCCCAAAACTGTTAAAAAACAAAAATTTTTTTGTTGTCGTTGTTCTTTTTTTTTCGTTGAATTTTTATTAGGAGATTGTAACTTAGATCGGTGCCAAGGTTTAAGACGAAAAGGAAATAGGATCTTTATCTGAATACCCTCTGTTAACCAGTTTTCCGGAAATTCTTTTTCTGATACTGCAACACCATTATAGGTACATTTAATATGGATCTCTTTATTCCAATCTTTGAAATCCTCGAACCATTCGGGAAGTTCAAATAATAACATACGAATAAAATTTTTTGCTATTATCAATGAAGGTATGACAATATATTTTCTAATAATAGATTGAGTTATTAATAAAGAACTTCTTAGTACTTGAGCAAGCCGAACACTATTCAATCTTTTTGCTATTTCTATATGTGCTTTTTCCTTTCTTTTTATACTTTCCCTTTTTTCTCTTATTTTCTTTTTTTTTTTATCATTTTTTCGTGTATTTTCCTTTGTATAATCCGATATTTTGAATTCGGTCTTTTTTTGTATCCACTTTTTCAAAAAAAATTGCATCGGGTTCAGGAGATCAAAAGAAAAAAAAAAAGGTTTGTCTATTCTGTTTAAAAAAAGAGGTGAATGTAAGTTTCCTTGAAAAAGTTTCAAAATAATTGTTTTACGTCTTTGAGAGCGGATAGAACCTTTGATTATGTCTCGATTGAAATCTTTTTCTTTTAAATGCTCTATCAAACCCACTTCATCTGCTTGAAAATAATCGAGGTTATCAGTATTTTTCGTATTAATATAAATATCTATATTTGGTAGGTTATCATTTAAAAGTATTACACGTTTGACTCTTCTTGAAAGAATATCATAATCCTCCGGTATATGTCCGTTGTATAGTATTTCCAGTTGTTCTACTTTGTTAATTAATTGATATGACTCTTGAGGAACTATTTGACAAATTTCTTTTGATAACAATTTTTTATTAACTAGATAGACTTTATCTTCTTTTTTAGAATAATTATTATTAATAATTATATTATAGATTTGATTTATCAAAATTTTTGTTCTATCATTTTTTATTAAAGTTCCATTTATTGTTGCGAGTGAAAAAATTCTTTTTTTTCCTCCTCTATAGTATCCGTTTAAAAAAGGATCATATGTTTTTGGTAAATATTTTTTTTTTTTTTTATCATTACAGAATCGAATCCTTTTTTCAAGTATATCTTCAATAAGGGCTCCTTTATCTTGTATTTTAACTCTATTTATCAATTTTTTATTTAAATTGTTTCTTTTGTGTTCATTGATAGAACTCAAATGATAATGATTATATAATTGATCAGAAGAGAGTTTTTGTATTGTGAACAGAGATATCTTTCTTTGTATCATTTCCATAAAAATAGAAACACTAGGTGGATATGTAAAAGATAT